GAAAAAGATTTCAAATCCAAAAGGTCATTATCTTCCTACGAATTAGTGAATCAGGCAGGGTTCATTTGTACAGAATAAGAAACAGCGGGCCAATCATTAACAATTTCATTGTCAATATGAAATATTCATACAAAGAAAAATGTGGGAGAAATGAAGAAGATGCAGGTTCATTTATCTGATTGGCTAGTCAAGCATGATCTAATTCATAGATCTTTAGGCTTTGATTGCCGAGGAATAGAGACTTTACAAATAAAAACCGAGGATTGGGATTCCATTGCTGTCATTTCATATGTATATGGTTACAATTATTTACGCTCCCAGTGTGCCTATGATGTAGCACCAGGCGGATTTTTAGCTAGTGTGTATCACCTTACGAAAATACGGTATGGTATAGATAAACCAGAAGAGGTATGCATAAAAATATTTGCTCCCAGGAGTAATCCTCAAACCCCGTCAGTTTTCTGGATTTGGAGAAGTGCTGATTTTCAGGAACGGGAATCTTATGATATGTTGGGAATTTCTTATGAGAATCATCCTCGCCTTAAACGTATCTTGATGCCTGAAAGTTGGATAGGCTGGCCCTTACGTAAAGACTATATTACGCCCAATTTCTATGAAATTCAAGATGCTCATTGATTGATAAAAAACCCCTTTTTTATCAATCAATGAGCATCTTGGCATTCCCCTTCTAGATGAAACAGAATGAAACAGAGTAACTGGACTTTCATTCGTATTGTGGAGGGGCTAAAATAAAAAAAGAAAAAGAGGCTCTCATTGCTATTCCCCAATCGGGAAGATATCATAGAATATATAATATACATTTCGTATGAGCACAATAGGATGATTCTGCACCATGAATTTTGTACTTCGCACATCACTTAGTGGGGAACTCAGAAAGTAACTTGAGCAAGAGTGACAAAAAAATATGAAATTTGAAAGAAAAGACAGAAGAAACGAAATGAAGAAATGCAAAATGAGAAGAATCGGAGTTTATTTGTACTATGTCTGAAATACATCCTTTCTATTCCTATCCTTCCAATCTTTGATTGAATCCTTTTAACTAATTTTTTTTTAGCTATTAGATTTGAGATATATACAAAATTTTCACATACTTTTGGAATAAGAAAAGTATGAACAGAGAGGAAAAAAAGGAAAAAGAAAGGAAAGAATATCTCGTCTCAATGAATTAATTTCATTTGTATGAGGTATGAATATCTATCCGATACATTATTCACGTGATTCACGTGTCAGGAACCAGATTTGAACTGGTGACACGAGGATTTTCAGTCCTCTGCTCTACCAACTGAGCTATCCCGACCATTTCTCGCGCATCATCCTAGCAGAGTACTTATATCTATGTCAATGAAAAGAATTAAAAAATAAAATATTAACAAATTAGACCTAGCCCCTGAATTTATTAGATCTTCAAAAAGAAGACATTCTTTGTAAATGTCAGGAAAAAGATATGGACTATGAATGATTCAATAACGGAAATTCCTCGAACACTTGAACATATATATGTTCATATCGTACTATACAAAACAAATAAGATTGGATTGGAAGAAGATACGAGGATTTTGATTCGGATCCATTTGTGAAAGAACAGAGTGAATGAAATGAGAAAGATATTTCATTTTGGTTAAACTGAACCACTGATGAAAAAAAAAGAAAGAGGATGAGGATAAATAAAGAGTGAGGAAGTAAAATGGGCTTTTTATTGGGGATAGAGGGACTTGAACCCTCACGATTTAAAAATTCGACGGATTTTCCTCTTACTATAAATTTCATTGTTGTCGGTATTGACATGTAAAATGGGACTCTCTCTTTATTCTCGTCCAATTCATTTTCAAAAGATCTATCAAACTCTGGAATGAATCATTTGATCACTGAATATTTGAATTCGATTCTTTTTTCAACTTCAATTGGAATTGATTTACAATAACTCTTCAATTTTTCATAGATTTTTTGATCTCTATCATTCTAATTAATATTTAATATATATTAGAAATATAAGATTTCTATTTTCCTATTTTCATATATAGAGCTATGTCAGTATGTATACGTACGTATTAGGTATATAAGGTTATCCTTTCTGTCATTTCAATAGAAGGATTTTAGCTACTAACGTAACGTAGTCAATTTCATTCGTTAGAACAACTTCCATTGAGTCTCTGCACCTATCCCTTTTATTATCATTTTCCATCTTTTCTATCAAAAAAAAGATTTGGCTCAGGATTGCCCTTTTTTAGTTCCAGGGTTTCTCTGAATTTGGAAGTTACCACTTAGCAGGTTTCCATACCAAGGCTCAATCCAATCAAGTCCGTAGCGTCTACCAATTTCGCCATATCCCCCTTTCTTTTGAGACAAGGGTAATTTCATCCACCTTTTTCATTTATCTTGGGACTATTGAATTCATTAGTTAATGATTCCTATATCGAAAAAGTGTATGCTGCTATTTTCTTTTTTTTTCCACCCCCTATTCTATATTCTATCATTTCATCTCTATTGGATGAATCCTATTTGTTTCAATACGAAATTGATTCTATCATTGATGTATCCGCAATTCAATATGGATAGATATATCCCACATATATATGTGCCTTTCCTCCTCCTTAATTTTTAAAGTGCAGTTTGGAATAGTGGAACGGTCGATATTCATTCTTTTTTTTTCATTTCAAATCCTAATTTCATTGATATATTGATATTTTATATTCACATAGATATGAATATGGAATTTAATTTCTATTTCTATTTAGATATCTAATTTATCTAGATCTAACTAGTTTTCTTTTCTATTTTTTAAATAGATTAAATAGAATCTAAAATCTATAACTAAAAATATAAGAAATTTAAATAATCAATAAATTAAAGTAAAGAAGAAGAATCACTAGGTAATAGCTAAGATCCGATAGTTTCCTGTATTCCTATACACTATTGCTCTTATATCTGATCCGCCCGCTTAGCTCAGAGGTTAGAGCATCGCATTTGTAATGCGATGGTCATCGGTTCGATTCCGATAGCCGGCTCTTTTTCTTTATCAATTTTTTTCTTTCCATGATTGAAAATCTCTACTCTCGCTTTCTCTAAATGTCGGGTCACCGATCTATTATGTCATGGTAACTTGCAGCTATAGCTATGAATAAAAAAGTTGACTAGAACAATTAGATCTCTACAGAAGAAATTGGAAAATGTAACCTTCGCTTTAATTTCCTATATATACAAAAAATCCGAATATTGATAAAATTTCTTTTATTCTGTTTTGTAGGACTTTAGTAAATTGAGTTTTGCTTTGCCGATCCTTTAGTTCAGTCTGAATTTATATTTTTTTGTCAAATAAAAGTGAATCAAAAAGGAACCTTTATATGTCTCGTTACCGAGGACCTCGTTTCAAAAAAATACGCCGGCTGGGGGCTTTACCGGGACTAACTAGTAAAAGACCCAGATCCATAAGTGATCTTCAAACCCAATTGCGCTCTGGAAAAAGATCACAATATCGTATTCGTTTAGAAGAGAAACAGAAATTGCGTTTTCATTATGGTCTGACAGAGCGACAATTACTTAAATATGTGCATATTGCTGGAAAAGCCAAAGGGTCAACAGGCCAGGTTTTACTACAACTACTTGAGATGCGTTTGGATAACATCCTTTTTCGATTAGGTATGGCTTCGACCATTCCTGGAGCCAGACAATTAGTTAACCATAGACACATTTTAGTTAATGGTCGTATAGTGGATATACCAAGTTATCGTTGCAAGCCCCGAGATATTATTACTACGAAGGATAAAGAAAGATCGAAAGCTCTGATTCAAAATTATCTTGTTTCATCCCCCCACGGGGAATTGCCAAACCATTTGACTATTGACTCCTTACAATATAAAGGATTTGTCAATCAAATAATAGATAGTAAATGGATCGGTCTTAAAATAAATGAGTTGTTGGTCGTAGAATATTATTCCCGTCAGACTTGATTCTAATGAAAATAAAAAAGCAAGGTTCATACCAATTTTGACTCCTTTCGCTGAAGTAAATAGAGCACCTCGTGCCCTGTCTCATTCATGTATCAAAAAAGGATTGGCAATAGGATTCTTTTTCTTTTTTTCTTCTTTTCCAAGATATCTCTATTTGTATTTTACCTATCACAGGGATTAATTAGGGATAGAGAATGTCTATTAAATAAGGGTCTTATCATTAGAATAATGATATCAATTCTTATTTTATTTGATACATTGTAGTCGGTAACGTTGATGAATGAAAAGAAACGGAGAGAGAGGGATTCGAACCCTCGGTAAACAAAAGTCTACATAGCAGTTCCAATGCTACGCCTTGAACCGCTCGGCCATCTCTCCTACAGAATGTTATTCTTGACCAAAACCCGAATGAATAGCGAGTCCTTCATCTTCATTGTAGTACATGTATGACCGTCCGATGGTTCCATAAGAAGAAATTTCTTTTCCAATTTCATATTTATCAACAACAACTTCTTTCATCAGCTAACCCATGGAATTCATGAATCGTCCGACGAATCTTTCTATTTCAATTGTATGGTGTGGCACATACACGTTATGCAAACAAAAAGGATGGTTACTTTATTTGAATTTGATTTTATCATGGAATGATTATTCCATTATTTTCCTTTTTGGATCATAACCAAATCAAAACTTCTCGAGTTATCAAAATCCATAGGAAACTTGGTTATTCAACTTAGATGAAATAGTAATAGTCATTGGTATACTACGAAATTGTAATGAAATCTAATCTGATTCAACTATTTCATTTCATCTTTGTCCAAAAGGGGGACACCACATTTTTTCCAATTAGTCTGTTTTTATGTTATTTTGTACTGTACAATTCCTTTTTTTGTGGGATCGTTTTCCCCGAAGGGGGATGAGAAGAATTATAGAATGAATTGCTAATTATGCCTAGATCTCGAAGAAATGGAAATTTTATTGATAAGACCTCTTCAATTGTAGCCAATATTTTATTACGAATAATTCCGACAA